TCCCTTTCATTATTATTTATTTTTAATAAAGCAACTAAAGGAAAACTTTTTTTAATCCATTTTGGCTCTTCTTTACCCCATAGAGATATTGAATAGAAGGAATTTCCTTTTTTGCCACTGTAATTTTGAAAACGAACGTTTAAATGTCCTTCAAAAGTAAGTAAATAAACCCGAAACATATAAAATGCAGTTAATCCGGCTGTGAAAGAAGCAATTATTGCGAAAATCGGTGAATATAACCAACTATCATTAAGAATTTCATCTTTGGACCAAAAACAAGCAAGAGGTGGAATACCACAAAGAGAAAGTGTACCTAATAAAAAAGCAGTTTTTGTAATTGGCACGTGCTTTCTTAACCCGCCCATAAGAGCCATGTTCTGGCTTTTATCTGGAGCGTATCCAACAAGAGCTTCCATTGAATGAATAATTGATCCGGATCCTAAAAACAACAAGGCTTTCGAATAAGCATGAGTAATCAAATGAAATAAAGCGGCTCGATAGGACCCCATACCTAGAGCTAACATCATATAACCCAATTGAGACATTGTAGAATAGGCTAAACTTTTCTTAATATCTTTTTGAGCAAGAGCTAAAGTGGCTCCTAATAATACTGTTATTATACCTATAAAAGATATTAGATTCATTATGTATGGTATCGCTATGAAAAGTGGAAGAAGACGAGCTACAAGAAAAATTCCCGCTGCTACCATAGTAGCGGCGTGGATAAGAGCCGAAATAGGAGTAGGCCCCTCCATGGCATCAGGTAACCATACATGAAGGGGAAATTGTGCGGATTTAGCAACTGCGCCGCCAAATAATAGAAAGGCACACAAAGTAACAAATAAAAAGTTAACCTCCTTATTATAAATCAAGTTATTGAATATTTCGAACAAATCCCGAAATTCGAAACTACCCGTTGTCCAATAAAGACCTAAGATTCCTAATAATAAACCAAAATCCCCTACACGATTAGTTACAAAGGCTTTTTGACAAGCACTTGCCGCACTAGGTCGTGTGAACCAAAACCCTATTAATAGATAAGAACACATCCCAACCAATTCCCAAAAAATATAAATTTGTATCAAATTCGAACTTGTAACTAATCCCAACATTGAAGTATTAAAAAAACTCATATAAGCAAAAAATCTCAAATATCCTTGATCATGAGACATATAATTGTCGCTATAAAAAAGAACCAGAATTCCAACTGTGGTGATTAATATTGACATAATAGAAGTAAGCGGATCAATAAAGTGTCCGAACTCGAAAGAAAAATCATTATTGATGGTCCAAGACCATATGTATTGATAGATAGAACTCCTATTTATTTGCTGAATAGATAGATCGACCGAAAAAATCATAACTATACTTAACAAAAAAATACTAGGAAAAGCCCAAATACGGCGAAGATTTTTTGTTGCCGTTGGAAAAAGTAGAAGTCCCACTCCTATTAACATAGGAACTGGAAGCGGAACGAAAGGTATGATCCAAGAATATTGATATGTATGTTCCATAAAAATAATAATTTTTTTATTCTTAATTAATTGTTTCTGATTCACCGGTTCTTATCTCTTTTAAAAGAGATTACTAAAGTATTAAAAAAGCAACTGAAACTAAAATGGAATTTTCTAGTCGTAGTTAGTTTGAACCTTTCTCAACTACTTCAAAAATTTGCAAAGTGAAAAATAACGAATCCTTTTATACTAAGTTTATACTAAGTAAGATTTTTGTAAGATTTTTAGGAAAACGTAGCAGCAAATTCCAATTTCCATTATTATTCCCTATTACAAAAATTTATGGACATATATCAAGACTAAAAAATTGGACAAAAAAAAGAAGTACTTTATTTTGATATCAATCATCGGATGTCCCATAACTTTGCCTAATAAAAAAAGAACTAGGTATTTTTGTTTGTTTATTCAGAATAATTAACGAGTTTAATTTGGGACTGATTGATTGTGTTCTATTCTAATAATCTAATAAATGGTATTTAATAACCAATTACTAGAATTACTAGAAAAGAAAAAAGAAAAAGATTCAAGTTTTTTATTAGGTAGGTAAGGGTTCTTAAGCTTGTTCGATATGTATTTTTTATGTACAAATGTAACATCCAAAAAAGAGACAGAGATAGAAAGGTATCACAAATAACTCCGAAATACAAATTATTTTGCCTCAGATATTGTATGGAATAGGAATTGAAAAAACAAAAAAATGATTTGTTTTAAACAATAGATGTCTTTCACATCCAATTTTTGTAATGAATAACTTTTTATTTTTTGAATGGCAGTTCCAAAAAAACGTAGTTCTATATTAAAAAAACGTATTCGTAAAAATATTTGGAAAAAGGGGGGATATTGGGCAGCGCGGAAAGCTTTTTCGTTAGCGAAATCCCTTTCGACCGGGAATTCAAAAAGTTTTTTGTACGACAAATAATTTTGAATAATTGGAATCCGCATCCACCTGACTCCAAAAACGAGCCAATTTAGTTTCGAATTTAGATTCCATTTTTTAATATAGAATAGAAAAATAGAAGTAAAAAAAATAGAAATAGAAAAAGTAAGTAATAAATAATGATTTCCATTCCCTACTGTTTTGAACCAATGGATTTGGCTACTGAATCGGTACTTTTTTTTATTTGAAAAAAAAAAAAAGAATAAAAAATTGAGAGTTTTGCCTTTATTTGTATTTGAATATGCTTTTCATTCCCGGGATGGGGATTCTTAATTTCCCCATCACCCACCCACTTAAAAATAAGACAATAATAAAGGTTTTGTTTTGTCTTTTCTTTTTTTTTTTTTTTTTTTTATTTCTCCTTTTCTATTTCAATTTATGCTACTCTATAGCATAAATTGAAATCTTTAGACAAAAGCAATGAGTTGTTGAAACTAATTTTGAATTATACTTTTTTTTTTAACCTTCTGAATCATCACTCCAAGTGAGAATGAGAAAGGCGTCTTTCGCCATTTCGGCGTATTTCTAATTTCTTCTAATTTCTATACGAATAGTATGCAATTTATAAGTAATAAAAGAATCCTATGTTTGAAAGGGAGGATCAATCTAAAAATATCGATTTTTAGAATTCGGATTTAGAAATAAATTTTTGAAGTAGGACAATAGAAATCGAAATTCTTTTATATAATATGTATAGCTCGATACCTAATTGGTTTGATAAACCCTAAGACAAATTCATACTGAAAAAACCTAACGATTATCACAAGACAAAAGTTATGCAAATTAAATCAAATTTTTTGAATTATTGGATATTATGCTTAAATTGTGATCGCGATCCATAAAAAAGAAAAAGAATATGTTATTGTTAAGTTAAATAAAACTGAAACCTTAAATAACTAAATAAAACGATAAAAAAGAGACTGTTTCAATCTCTATTGAAACAAATTTTTATTCATCAATTGAATGCTTCCTAAAAAACAAAAGTATTTCGTTGAAACTTTCTCTTTCACTTTCCATCTCGACGATTAAATAAAAATAAGTTATTATTATTTCTAGCAAGCCGCTATGGTGAAATCGGTAGACACGCTGCTCTTAGGAAGCAGTGCTAGAGCATCTCGGTTCGAATCCGAGTGGCGGCATAACATCTTCTAAAAGATATATAAAATAGAAAAGCCCTATAATGAATTGAATTTCCAATTTCCATTCCGTATACTCGAGAGACTTTCACTTTTTCCTTTTAATTTCATTTTTTATTTATGATATTTTCAACTTTAGAACATATATTAACTCACATATCATTTTCGGTCATTTCAATTGGAATTACAATCCATTTAATAACCTTATTAGTCGATGAAATCGTAGGACTATATGATTCATCAGAAAAGGGGATGATAGCTACCCTTTTCTGTCTAACAGGATTATTAGTAATTCGTTGGATTTATTCGGGGCATTTCCCATTAAGTGATTTATATGAATCATTAATCTTTCTGTCATGGAGTTTCTCCATTATTCATAGGATTTTAAAACATAAAAATCATTTAAGCGCAATAACCGCGCCAAGTGCTATTTTTACCCAAGGCTTTGCAACTTCGTGTTTGTTAACCAAAATGCATCAATCCGAAATATTAGTGCCCGCTCTACAAGTTCAGTGGTTAATGATGCACGTAAGTATGATGGTATTCGGCTATGCCGCTCTTTTATGCGGATCATTATTATCCACAGCTCTTCTAGTCATTACATTTCGAAAAATGATAAGGATTTTTGGTAAAAGCAATAAATTATTAAATGGAACTGTAACTGAGTCATTTTCCTTCGGTGAAATACAATACATGAATGCAAAAACCAATGTTTTACTAAATACTTATTTTTTTTCTGCTAGAAATTATTACAGGTATCAATTGATTCAACAATTGGATCATTGGAGTTATCATATTATTAGTCTAGGATTTATCTTTTTAACCATAGGTATTCTTTCAGGCGCAGTATGGGCTAATGAGGCATGGGGATCATATTGGAATTGGGATCCAAAGGAAACTTGGGCATTTATTACTTGGACTATATTCGGGATTTATTTCCATACTCGAACAAATAAAAAATCGGAAGGTTTTAATTCCGCAATTGTGGCTTCTATGGGCTTTGTTATAATTTGGATATGTTATTTCGGGGTCAATCTATTAGGAATAGGGTTACATAGTTATGGTTCATTTAATTAACAATTCACATCTAATTGAATTGCAAATTGAAGAAAAGAAAGGGCCCGATGAAGACAAAAATAGGATGGCGCATATATATAAACGAAACTGAGTGGAAACCGCCGAGAACCTTTTGAATCACTCCACTACTTGATTCAAAAGGTTCTCACAAACCCAAAAGGGGTTTGGTTACAATTCAAATTTATTTTTTCTTTTTTTATTCATGAAAATCCTCTATAAAAAAATTAGATAGAATAGCTTCGACCTTGTCCACTGATAGTGACAGAACGAAATCCGGATAAATACCAATACCAAGTACGGGTAGAAGAATAGAGATCAAAACAAATAATTCCCGTGGTCCAGAATCAAAAAAATAAGAGTTTACGCCATTAAATAGCTTGTACCCATAAAACATTTGCCGTAACATAGATAATGAATAAATAGGAGTTAATATCATTCCAATTGCCATTACAAAAGTAATCAGTATTTTTGCTATTAAAAAATATTTTTGGCTAGTAATTATTCCAAAAAATACTATCAATTCCGCAACAAAACCACTCATGCCCGGTAATGCAAGGGAAGCCATTGATAAGATACTAAATAGCGTGAATATCTTTGGAATTGGTAAAGCCAGTCCGCCCATTTGGTCGAGATAACCATGACGTATTCTATCATAACTCGTTCCTGCTAAGAAAAAAAGTCCAGCGCTAATAAACCCATGAGAAATTATTTGTAAAATGGCTCCGCTGAGTCCTGTATCAGTTATCGAGCCAATTCCTATAATTATGAACCCCATATGAGATACAGAGGAATAGGCGATTCTTTTTTTTAAATTGCGTTGGCCAGGAGATGTTAAAGCTGCATAAATTATTTGCATTGTACCTACTATGATTAACCAGGGAGAAAATAGAGAATGAGCGTGCGGTAATAGTTCCATATTGATCCGAACCAAGCCATATGCTCCCATTTTTAATAAGATTCCGGCCAGAAGCATACAAGTACTGTAATGGGCCTCCCCATGGGTGTCCGGTAACCATGTATGTAAGGGTATAATCGGTGATTTGACAGCAAAAGCAATAAGAAATCCAATATAGAATAGTATTTCCAGTGCCACGGGATACGATCGATTAGCTAATATTTCCAAATTTAATGTTGGTTCATTGGAACCATATAAACCGATACCCAAAACTCCTATTAATAGAAAAACGGAACCTCCTGCAGTGTACAAAATAAACTTTGTAGCTGAATAAAGACGTTTCTTTCCACCCCATGCTGATAGAAGTAGATAAACAGGAATTAATTCTAATTCCCACATGATGAAAAAAAGTAAAAGGTCACGAGAAGCAAATGATCCTATTTGACCGCTATACATTGCTAACATCAGGAAATAGAATAATCGGGAATTCCGAGTAACTGGCCAAGCCGCTAACGTAGCTAAAGTGGTGATAAATCCCGTCAATAAAATGGGTCCTAGGGAAAGTCCATCTATTCCCAATCTCCAGTAAAAACCAAAAAAATCGATCCATTTATAATCCTCTGCGAGTTGTATTAATGGATCGTCCAATTCAAAATGATAACAGAAGGCATAGGTCGTTAGAAGGAGTTCTAGCACGCATATATATATAGTATACCCCCGAGTCACCTTATTTCCTCTATGAGGGAGAAAGAAAATGAAAAAACCCGTGGCTATCGGAAAAACTACAATTATTGTTAACCAAGGAAAAAAGTTCGTGGTAAAGGCAAGATACACTCGAACCAGACAAAACCGTGCTCGAAAAATAGAATATATATTCTTAATTTTTTTTTTTATTTTTCGAGTACGGGTTTTTGTCGGTAATCAGTAAGTAAAAAAAATGTATTCAAAATAGATTCAAGTGGGGTTTTGGGGAACGTATCAATATCAATAAGCTAGACCCATGCTTCGAGTTGTTTCATGCCATAAATAAACTCGAACACTCAAGAAATCCGTTGGACAGGCGGATTCACATCTCTTACAACCAACACAATCCTCCGTTCTTGGAGCAGAAGCAATTTGTTTAGCTTTACATCCGTCCCAAGGTATCATTTCTAATACATCCGTGGGACATGCTCGAACACATTGAGTACACCCTATACATGTATCATAAATCTTTACTGAATGTGACATTGAATCTATCCATTTCTGAATTAAAAAATTTTCGATCTAGTAATTTTGGAAATGAATCATATATTGAAACACCAGATCAATCAACGATTTACCAGAATTTTGGAATCAATCCATTTCTGGATCAACTGATAAGAGGGAACAAAGATACTTTGATTTTTTACGTTTTCGCCGATATGATCGAGGTTAGGACGTATTATAGATGCTAATTTGAATTTATGAATATTCTGATTTTGAAATACTATTTTATTTATTCAACAAAGTCGATTGATTGATACGAATCGATTTTCTGTTACGATAAATTGACGAAACAATAGCTGATCCGATAGCTGCTTCAGCGGCTGCAATAGCTATAACAAAAATTGAGAAAATATCTCCTTTTAATTGCCTACTATCAAAAAAATCGGAAAATGTTACAAAATTTATATTAACCGCATTTAGTATAAGTTCAAGACACATCAGGGCCCGGACAATATTTTGGCTCGTGATCAATCCATAGATACCAATAGAAAATAAATAAGCACTCAAAATAAGTACATGCTCGAGCATCATTGACCAACTCCGTACCAATTTCGATTCATTTCAATATGAACAATAAGTCAAGTGATTTGATTACTTATAATCTAACAAGTATAGAACAAAAGAATATATTGCTAATAGATCAAATCAATAAACTTCTATTTGATTTATACATGAAACAGTATTCAAATCGAATTGAAGGCAAATAGATGTGATAACACAGAAAAGTCCAATTTGGATTGCTGTTGCTAGTTATAAAGATTTTTTACTGACGAGCTACGGCAATTGCACCTATCAAAGCAACTAAAAGAATGATCGAAATGAGTTCAAATGGAAGAAAAAAGTCGGTTGATAAATGAATTCCAATTTGTTGACTGTTACTTATCAAATCTTGCTCTATAATCTGGTTGGATCGTGTAGTCCAAATAATCCCGTACCACGACGTATCTAGAATAGTAGTGAGTAAGGACAAAAAAATACTTGTACAAACCAGAGAAGTAACTCCATTCCCAATAGTCCAAAGATTCAAATGAAAATCGTTGGAATAGTCTGAACCATTCATGAACATTACAGCAAATATGATTAAAACATTTACAGCTCCTACATAAATAAGGAGCTGTGCAGCAGCTACAAAAGACGAATTTGATAGAATATAGAATAAGGATATACAAATAAGAACGAATCCCAATGAAAAGGCAGAATAAATCGGGTTGGTAAGTAATACCACTCCCAGACCTCCTAATATAAGACCCGATCCTAGAAAAACTAAAAGAAAATCATGTATTGGTCCAGCCAAATCCATTATATTAAAATAAGAGATAAATAAATCGAAATGTTTTTTCATGACCTTATTGAACCGACCAGGCAATTTTTTTTTATGAGGCATTCCCGATTGAATTCAATTCAAATCTAATAGGTGTGAATTGATGTGGGTACAGTTATTGGATCAATTTCGTTCTTTTCTTTATTGGAAATGGCAGTTGGAAATTGAAAGTCTATATTTCGAAAAAATTGTGGATATATTAACAGACTTTCAATACAAATTAATTTGTACTTCTCATAATCCAATCTATAGTTGGGATTTGTACCAAACAAAGAGAAAGACCTTATTCCTTTATACCAACACGGAACCCTAGTAATTTCCAATAATAAAGAGATTTACCCGTTTTTTCTTTGAGACGAATTCAAAACTGTTCGAATTGTAAAATCGTCAATTACTGACATTGGTAAACGACCTAAAGCAATTTGATTGTAATTCAATTCGTGACGGTCGTAAGTAGCAAGTTCATATTCTTCAGTCATTGATAAACAATTTGTTGGACAATACTCAACGCAGTTACCACAAAAAATACAAATTCCGAAATCAATACTGTAATTAAGCAATCGTTTCTTTCGAATATCAGTTTCCAATTTCCAATCAACAACAGGCAGATCTATAGGACATACACGAACACATACTTCACAAGCAATACATTTATCAAATTCAAAATGGATTCGACCGCGGAAACGCTCCGATGTTATTAATTTTTCATAAGGATATTGAATAGTTACAGGGAAACGATTTGCTTGGGATAAGGTAATCATGAAACTTTGACCAATGTACCTTGCAGCTCGTACTGTTTGTTGACCATAATTCATGAACCCAGTTACCATAGGTAGCATATCGGGAATATCTATGAATAAATTTTTTCTTTCTCTTGTTTGAGGTAAGCCGTGAATATAGTATCCCTTTTTTTGTCTACAGTGAAAGGAGTTGGGAAGAGGTTGTTAATAATAGATTACCGAGAGAAATAGGTAAAAGAAATTTCCAGCCAAGATTTAATAATTGGTCCATTCTTAGTCTAGGTAAAGTCCATCTTGTTGTGATAGAAATGAACAAGAACAAATAAGTTTTAGCTAATGTAATAAAGATACCAATTGTCGTTCCAAAGATTCCATCCGCTTTATTTATTTCAAATAACTCAGGAACAAATATGTACGGAAGTGAAAGATTCCAACCGCCCAAGTAAAGAACTGTTACAAATAATGAGGAAACTAATAAATTTAGATAGGAAGCAACGTAAAATAAACCAAATTTGATACCCGAATATTCGGTTTGATAGCCTGCTACTAATTCTTCTTCTGCTTCTGGTAAATCAAAAGGTAATCTTTCGCATTCTGCTAGGGAAGAAATTAGAAAAACGATAAACCCTATAGGTTGACGCCACAAATTCCACCCCCAAAAACCATATTTTGATTGCGCCCCGACTATATCAACTGTACTTGAACTATTAGATAATCATAGTCGGTGATAACATTACTGTTCCCATCGCTATTACAAAACCGTACATGAGATTTTCACCTCATACGGCTCCTCAGGGCCACAAATAAATGTAAGGACCGGGCAAGTATTCGTTATCTTGATATGGTTATAGCATAGATAGACGCGTGGAAGGTCCCCAATTATACCAATGGAATTCTGTCTGCTATAAGAATAAATCAAAAAGCATTTCTGAATCGATCTCATCCTTCAACTTTTTTGGGGTGAGTAATAACTTAATAAATCCTTCAATAAAATACTCTTTGTAGAAATATCTATTGATATTTCGAGCCATCATTTTTTTTTGATTACGAAAAAAAAAATTAGACATTACATTAGTTCATGAATCATGACACAATTTTTCTTTCTATGAAGATAGGAAAGAAATACTATGAAGATAGGAAAGAAATAAGAAAAAAATAGCTTTTCTTTTTATTGTAATTTTATTTTTTTTCTATGTTTTTTTGTTCCTCTTCTTCTTTCTGAGAAAAAGGGGGCCTCAAAAAAGTAAAGGATTATTTCGTTCCCGATAGTAATTTCTTTAATTGGGGGATAGGAGCATACTCTGAATCGGAATTGTGGGGAGTACTGCCTGATCATTTCTACCAACTTAAAGCCCCAATTAGTATTCTTTTTATGTTATGCAGACGTATCTTTTTCGTTAATTTACATAATCTCCATTACTAATTCTTTGTGTGTATTTTAGTGTTCCTTATTATCCACCCATTTTTTTTTCAATCCCCCGTTCGTTAATATATGTATTGTAATACATTCAAACATATAGTGAAAACTCCATACGGTTGACTTTTGAGCCCGCTTCAAGCTAGGATGACCAATCAACTAATCTTGGGGTAAAGGGCATCTTCCACTTTTGTTTACTTTCACTTAACTCTTGTACATAGGAAATGAGACTCAATCTGCTTTTACTGCGAATTTAGAAGTTGTTTTCTTTCACTCATATATAACTATCTAATTTTTTTATTAACCTAAAGAATAAATAAATGGATAAAAAAAAAATGCGGATATCCATTCAATTTCTTTTTTTTTCTAGAAGGAAAAGAAAAGCTTATATTTTAGCGAATCGCACGTAGAGATATTGATAAAACACATAAAGTTAATGGTATTTCATAACTAATCGATTGAGCAGCAGCTCTCAGACCACCTAAAAACGAATATTTATTATTTGATCCATATCCTGACATAAGAAGTCCAATAGGAGCAATACTTGAAACGGCAATCCATAAAAAAATACCAATATTGAGATCAGCTAAAACAAGGTGATAACTAAAAGGAATTACTGAATAACTTAGTAGAATTGATATGACTGCTATAGATGGTCCAATACTGAAGAAACGAGTATTTCCTCTAGCTGGAAGAAGATTCTCTTTGAAAAGTAGTTTTGTTCCATCTGCTAAAGCTTGAAGAATTCCGAAAGGGCTGGCGTATTCAGGGCCAATACGTTGTTGTATTCCTGCAGATATTTCTCTTTCTAACCACACAATTACTAGTACACCTATTGTGATTCCTAATACAAGAGTCAAAATGGGGGTAAACACCCATATGGTCCCATAGAGCTCTTTTAAGGATTCCAATCGGGAAAAAGAATTAATATCTTGTACTTCTGTTGTATCGACTATCATTTCAACGATCAACTTCTCCCATAATGATATCTATACTACCTAGTATCGTCATAATATCCGCCAATTTCATTCTTTTAACTAACTGAGGAAGAATTTGCAAATTGATAAAACCCGGTGGGCGAATTTTCCATCGCCAAGGAAAACTACTTTGATCTCCTATCAGAAAAATTCCCAATTCTCCTTTTGGGGCTTCGACTCTCACATAAAGTTCTTGTTTCGGTAATTCAAAAGTAGGAGAAGGTTTTTTACTAATGAATCGATCTTCAAAATCATTCCATTCTGGATCGCTTTCTCTAGCAAAGCATCGGATTTCTAAATTCTCATAGGGCCCCCCCGGAATTCCTTCCAAAGCCTGTTGAATAATTTTTACGGATTCGGTCATTTCACCGATTCGGACTAAATAACGAGCTAATGAATCTCCTTCTTTTTGCCACTGGACTTCCCAATCAAATTCGTCGTAACACTCATAATGATCCACTTTACGAAGATCCCATTCTATTCCAGACGCTCGTAGCATTGGTCCTGATAAACCCCAATTTATTGCTTCTTCTCCACCAAAAACGCCTACTCCTTCAACTCGTTCTAAAAAGACAGGGTTTCGTGTAATAAGTTTTTGATATTCAACAACCCCCGTTAAAAAATAATCACAGAAATCCAAACATTTCTCTATCCAGCCATGGGGTAAATCGGCCGCTATCCCTCCGATACGAAAATAATTATGCATCATTCTCATACCGGTGGCAGCTTCGAATAGGTCATATACTAATTCTCTTTCTCTGAAAATATAGAAGAAGGGAGTCTGTGCACCAATATCTGCCATAAAAGGGCCGAGCCATAACAGATGAGAGGCTATACGACTCAACTCCAACATAATTACTCTGATATAGCTGGCCCTTTTAGGTACTTGAATATTTCCCAACTGTTCCGGTCCATTTACAGTTATTGCTTCTGTGAACATAGTAGCTAAATAATCCCAACGTGTTACATAAGGCAGATATTGTATAATTGTTCGGTTTTCCGCAATTTTTTCCATCCCTCTGTGTAAATAACCCAATATCGGTTCACAGTCAATAACATCTTCGCCATCGAGAGTAACGATGAGACGAAGAACACCATGCATTGATGGGTGGTGAGGTCCCATATTTACCCTCATAAGGTCTTTTCCTGTAGCTAGTATACTCATTGGTTTTTCCTCGATTCATTCTTACATGAATTGTTGAAAACAAAAAGAAGTTATCAAGATTCAAAATCTAATAAATCAAATAATTCAAAATTCTTTTTTCAAATTAACGATTTTTTGACTCCCGTATATTCAACTGACTAATTAATTCTTTATAACGTACTCTATTTTTCTTTGACAAATAAGAAAGTAGCCGTTGGCGTTTTTCCAGAACTTTCCGTAAACCCCTCTGAGATAAATAGTCTTTTCTGTGCAATTCCAAATGGGAAGTAAGTCTTTGTATCTTATTAGTGAAACTTAATACTTGAAATTCAACAGACCCGCTGTTTTCTTTTTTTTTTTCGTGAAAAGTAACTGAGATGAATGAATTTTTTACCATAAAACGAAACCCTCTTTTCCCTTTCTTTTAATATGAAATTTACTGATCAGTAATAATAATGTTAGTCATTTGAATTGAATATACACAATCATCTTAAAGCCGTTATGAACTTCCGATAAAATCAATCAACAATCAATCCCATTTTCGATTTGATTAGGGATAAAAAAGGATGGTATATTTCTTCAAAAGAGAAAAAGCGAGACCTAAAAAAAATTCTGTTAATTCATTTATAGATCTAACCAATCCGTATGTCCTTAAAGTGGTATCCTGTATCATAATGGAATGTAAGACAAGGCATGCGTCCATCTCTTTGTTTTCATATACCAGGTATGGTACGCGATCGATAAGAAAAACGTACTAGTAACAAATTTGCAATCGTGGATACATATGTATCCTTATCATACTGAAACGGCTGCCATTATTGGTATTAAACCAATAGCGATTCATACAAACTAAATCTTCTAATCGATAATTGGGCCAAAGAAAGAACTTTAATTTAATTAGTTTCTTTTTCTCTCTAGCAAGATCTTTGCTTTTATCCAAAACGTGACTCCCTTTTTTTACGTTATTACAAAATACGGAATTTCTCTGAATACCATTTTGATTCTTCCAATTGAAACAAATCAGAGTTCTCAATTCTCTACGACGGTTGGGGAATAAAATATTTTCAGGAACAAGCAAATCAAAATTCTTTTTGTCTCTATTTCCAGTCATTCTTTGATGTCTTGCAATGGATTCATAATTTTTTTTTTTATGAACATTGCTTTTTTCTCGGTATCTTTTAGCAATTTGGCGCTTATTCTTATGAACCAACGAAATACCTACGATTTGATATATAAAAAACTGTCCATCGTTTTTTACAGACAGACGAAGCGGTTCGATAATAAATATTCCCCCTTTCACCAATTCTGTAAGAGTGAAATCCTTATGAATCATCAAAATATCCAGACCCATTTCTCCCCCTTGAATAGAGGATATAGCAATTTCTCTTGGATTTATCAGTCGAAGCAGGAGACAATAGATCTTGATATTATTTATTATTCTTTGATTTAAAAAAGAATCCCATCTCAACTGAAAATGCAAATACTTTTTTAGGAATAAATAAAGTTCTGCTTCTGTGTTGTTCTTGTATTGTTTTTTCGTCCTACGTTTTTTGATGTCTGATCCCGAAGAATTTGCTTCAACATCTTTTTCTTGGTTTGAGAGAATTGACCCAAGACTTACTTGGTTTTGTGCATCTGATCGAGGATTCCCTCGGTCTGGGGGTTCTTTTTCTTCTTTACTTCTATTGTATAATTCAAGAGAGTTTTTTTGATTCGATGATATAAAAAGATCTTCCTTTTTCTTTCGAGTTATTTTTTTATTCCCATTTTCATTTCCCTTAAAACTGAAAAGAAGTAATTTGATTGGTATGATCCACGGTTTTTTTTTATATGCATTAAAAAATAGCACTAATTCTCGGAAGAACCAAAGCTCCAGATTTGATATAGGACAACTTAGTATTGCTTCATTCATTCCCATCCAATCAAAAAAGAACTTTTTTTGATTGGATGGTTTAATTTCTTCATCTTCATGAATTGTAAGATAAAAAAGAACTTTCTTATTAATTTCATCAATTATTTGATACTTATCAGCCCCAATCTTAGTATTTTGATTCCTGTTGGTACAAATATCAACCCAGACTTCAATATCAACCTTATTTCTAAGACAAAAATCGAGAATTCTCCAATCAAAAAATTTTCTATCCGAAAATTTATCCATATCCAGAATATCATCTTCTTCTAGATAATTATTAATAGGGATACCTCCCAACATATCAAATAATTTGCCTTCCCTTATGTTGGAATTAGAAAAGATTTCTTCTTTATTATTTACTTGGAATAATGATTTATGAATATACGAGTCTTTCTTATCTTCATAATTAATAGATTTATATGATAAAAGATCATATCTATAGTGTTTTTTAAAATTATCTTTTTGATTCTGTAATGGATTCGCTTCAAAAAAATTTTGTTTGTCGGAATGAGTTAATCTATTTTTTTCATAAGAATCCTTTTTGTTTAAATCTTTCTTTTGAGCCATACTGTGTTGATTGGCTCTATTTCGCCATTTTTGTGGTACTAATATAGGCCATCTTATCCGAGATAAATCGGATTGATATTGATAATGACCCTTTAACCAGTTTTTCCATTGATTCATTTCAAAATTCAAAAAAGATTCATGTCTTAATTCGTAATGAAATATTCCTTGTTTTTTAAAATAATCTTTTATTTCCTTCTTAAGAAAAAGGGATGTTCCGTCATATTGAAAGACAAATCTTAAATTATAAAAGTGAATAAGTTGGGTTTGTGATAATTTGTAAAATACATATGCTTGTGATTGTGAGAAAAAAGAGAAATCATAAGAAATCTTTGAATTCTTATTACTAACCTTAGAAAGTGATTTTTTTAGAGTCGAAATAAAGTGAATTCCATTTTTACTTGTTTTATTAATTCTTTCCTGATTTGTTTCATTATTGTGGATATTTTTCTCAATAATTTTGATTTTTTTTGGTGATTCAAAAAAAAAAATTGCGTTGATTCTTGGAATATTGACAATAGCTAGAAAAATTTTTATGTATATCCTTTCAATGAAAAATTTTATAAAAAAATATGATTTACCAATTAATCGAGTATTTCTTTTTTTTAATATTTGCCAAATCTTTTTGGACGCTCCTAATATTTTAGGACGATAACTTGTTTTGTTCGAACTAATATTTCTTTCGTAAGTTAGCAGTCTTTTTTTCTTTTCTTTTGTAATTTTTTCTATTTTCTTTTTTATTATGTTTGTTCGATTAGTCAGATCTTTTATTTTTTTTTCGGGCAGTGCTAAATTTGTCCAATCCATAGATCGAATTTGAATGGACGATTCGTGAATCATCTGATTACTCATTATCAAATCTTTTTTATCTTCACCCAATTCATCTATTTCTCGCAATCTAAATAATGGAATTTGGTTTGTTTTTGAAAGTTCTTTTACTCTTCCTTTTCCTTTTAGTAATAGAATTCTTTTGATGACCCATCTTTTTGTTTCTTTTGCGATTTGTTGAAAAATTTTTGTTCTTTCTTTTAAAACTCTTAAAGACTTTGTTTTCAATTGTCTAATTTTTTTTTTTAGTTCTTTGAAAATGGGTTTAAAAAACGAAGGTCTTTTTCGGGGAGGACCAAAAGGCAATTCCGCTTCCATTCCCCAAACTGTTAAAAAACAAAAATCGTTGTTTTTTTGTCCCCCTTTTTTTTTCATTGCATCTTTATGAGGGAATTGTAGCTTAGATTTGTGCCAGGGTTTCAGGCAAAAAGGAAATAGGATCTTTATCTGAATACCCTCTGTTAACCAGTTTTTCGGAAATTCTCGTTCGGATAATTGAACACCGTTATGGGTGCATTTTACATACATTTCCCTATTCCAATCCTTTAAATCCTCGGACCATTCAGGAATTTGAAATAAGAGCATGCGAGCAATATTTTTAGCTATTATCAGTGAAGGTAATATAATATATTTTCTAAGAATCGATTGAGTTAATAATACAAAACTTCTGAGTACTTGAGCAAAAAAAAATGTATTCCAGATTTCTGCTATGGGTATCTCTGTTTTTTCTTTTCTTTTGTATTTTTCTCTTTTGTCCTCCTCTTTATTATCAATTTTTTTTTGCTTTTCAATTTTAGAATCAGAAAGTTTGTGGTCTTTTTGTTTCCACATCCAATTTTTAAAAATTACTTTCATCAGTTCGGAAATATCAAAAGAAAAAAAAAAAGGTTTGTCTAGCCTGTCCAAAAAAAGCGGGGAATGCACATTTGCTTGAAACAGTTCCCAAGTAATAGTTTTACGTCTTTGTGCGCGCATAGAGCCTTTGATTAGACCTCGACGAAAATCCGATTGTTGTGAATAATGGGTCAAATTCACTTTCTTTGCTTGCTTAGGACTCTTAGTATATTTTGTATTAATATACGTAGAGGTATTTGGCTTTGGCTGGTTATCAGTAAAAATAACTACATGTTTGAACTTTCTTGAACGAATTGCCCCTGCTACAGTTTCGCCCCTGTTTTTCTTTTTTTGTCCTAAATCGGTAATTGAGTTGTATGACCAGCGAGGAACTTTTTTACTAATTTCTTTTATTCCAATAGAGTTTTTTCTAATTCTTTGGTCGTTGGGATCCGTTATAACTACATCAAATAAAATTTTTAAAATTAGTATTCGATCTTCTGAATCAATTTTTTCTTGTGTTTGTTCTGGAAATAAAGAACGTACTTTTTTTGTTGAAAATAATTTTATACGAAACCTATCTAGTGTCTGCTCAAATTCGGGATAATTCTTAATAAGAAGAAGACCGTGAATTTTATTTATCCAAAATGTACTGATGTTCTTTTGGCTAGAAGTTTCATTTAGCGTTAGGGGTGAAAAAAAAAAATCGATTCTTCCACGATAAGGTCCATGCAAAAAAGGATCATATTTTTTAGGTAAGTATTCTTGTTTAGTCTTATCATTACACAATTGAGTCCTTTTTTCAAGTCCATTCAGAGTACTATATCCTTTATCTAAAACTTCGATTCTAATCATTAACTCCTTGTTTAAGTTATTTTTTTTTTCATTGGTGTAACTCCAATTATTATACAATTCATCAGAGGATAGTTTTTCTTTTGTTAAAAAAGACATCTTTT